CAATTTTTGGTATAGGTTTTGCCATATTTTATCATCTCATAAATATGAGTCAAAGATATATGGATATATCCATTTCATGTCAAAACAAATCCTTCATTTTTTTTTTTACACCAATCAAATCTTTTAGCAATTTTTTTTTTTTTAATTGCTTTTCGTTTTTACTTTTTACTATAAGTAAAATGATTATCCTTGTCGTTGTTTATGTTTTGGGTTAGAACAAATTACTATAATTCGTCCTCGTCTGCGGATCAGTCGACATTTTTCACAAATTGGACGAACAGAAGCCCTTATTTTCATATTTGTTATTCCTTAGTTTTAATTTTGAATCTATTTCTTAGAAAAAAAATAAGTTTCTTGATATTTTGAACCTCGAGTTGTATTCTTGTGGAAAGGGATGTTGAAGTTGAAAAACTGCAACTTAATCGTTTGAATCCTTGTTACGTAGTCGATAAATTATACGACCTCTCGTTGAATCATAACGGCTTACTTCAATCTTAACTCTATCTCCCGGCAGGATTCGTATAGAACTACGTCGTATCCTTCCTGAAACATAACCTAGAATCAGATCTTCATTATCTAAACGAACCCAGAACATACCATTCGGCAGTGATTCAGTAATCAAACCTTCATGAATCCATTTTTGTTCTTTCATTCCAGGCAAAACCCCCTTAAAGTATCAACTAATAGAGGAGTGGACAAGTCGTTTTTTCTCTTTTTCTGTTCACAAATAGGAGATTTTAGATCCAATTTGTATATTCTAGGGATTACCATATATAACATAGAATTTCTCCGCCAATTCCTTCTAGTCGAGCCTCCCGATCCGTCATTATACCTCGCGAGGTAGAAAGAATTGCAATTCCCATTCCACCTAGAATTCTAGGAATTCGTTGATAGTTAGAATAAATTCGTAGACCAGGTCGACTGACCCTTTTTAAATAGAAAGTGTTTTTATAAGGCCCCTTCTTATTTCTTCTATGTCGTAGAGTTAAAACCAAAAAATATTTGTTTCCTTCTTGATGTTTTCTCGCATTTTCAATAAAGCCTTCTCGTAAAAGTATTTTAACAATGTTTTCTGTAATGTTAGTAGATACTATTCGAAGCGTTCCTTTTCTATTCATGTCAGCATTTCGTATAGAAGTTATTATCTCAGCAATAGTGTCCCTACCCATGATGAAATAAAATCAGTGGTGCCCCCACAATTTGATATAAACAACGTGTCTTTTTATTTTATTAGTTTAAGTTATTAATAATTAAAAATAAATGAAAAAATAAAAATGAAAGGTATATGCGTGATACACAATCTACTAGTTCATTTAAATACCCTACATCTCGTCTTATAATACTTCAGGAGCTAATGAAACTATTTTACTAAATTTTTGTCTCAATTCTCGGGCAATCGCACCAAAAATGCGAGTTCCTTTTGGATTTCCTTCTTGATCAATGATAACTGCAGCATTGTCATCATATCGTATTATCATACCGTTGTCGCGTTTGAGTTCTTTACAGGTACGTACAATTACAGCTCGGATCACTTCTGATCTTTCTAAAGGCATATTGGGTATTGCTTCTTTGATCACAGCAACAATAACGTCACCAATACGAGCATATTGACGATTGCTAGCTCCTATGATTCGAATACACATCAATTCTCTAGCCCCGCTGTTGTCTGCTACATTTAAATGGGTCTGAGGTTGAATCATATTTTGTTTTTATCTGTTTTTTCAATGCAAAAATAAATGCAAAGCAAAGGGTGAAAAATAAAAAGAAATACTGTTTTCCAAAAAAAAATTCCAGTTGTTGTTATCTAAAATATCCATTTCCTTTAGTTCTACATTCTATTCTTATCCTGAAATAATGAATTGAGTTCGTATAGGCATTTTCGATGCCGCTATTGTGATAGCTCTTCGGGCTATATTTTCTGCTACTCCGCTTATTTCATAAAGTATTCGACCTGGTTTGACAACGGCTACCCAATATTCAGGAGATCCTTTCCCCGAACCCATACGGGTTTCTGCGGGTCTTACTGTAACTGGTTTGTCAGGAAATATACGTACCCATATTTTTCCACCACGACGCGCATTTCGTGTCATTGCTCGTCGACCTGCTTCGATTTGTCTTGACGTGATCCAAGTGGGTTCAAGTGCCTGAAGAGCATACCTTCCGAAACAAATACAATTACCTCGATAAGATATTCCCTTCATTCTTCCTCTGTGTTGTTTACGGAATCTAGTTCTTTTGGGGTTATAGTAGATGGTTCCTTTGTAATTCCATCTCTACTACAGAACCGGACGTGATAATTTCTTCTCATCCGGCTCCTCGCGAATGAAAAAATGTAAATTTTATTCCAAATAAATATTTTATTTTTATATAATTAAGATATACATGTAATAATATACTGAATCAAAAAATTCTTTCGGATTCATCTAGTTTACTAGATATTTTTGATTTGGGTATATAACTTTAAATATTTTTTTTTTTTTAATATTTATTTTATTCCTTA